TTATTAATATTATTATTTAATATATTATATTATTCAAATTCAAAAATGATTTCTATTCTATTTCCATTATAAGAAAAATCAAATTCTTTCTTTTCGGTAACCTCTAGTCAAAGAATTTCAGAGGCTGTTTTCCGATTGTTTTAGAGAACGAATCGGGAGACGGTAAGGATTAGATCAAATGGAAATAAGAGATGCTAATAAGAGTATGAGTATGCAAAGTAATCTATCTTGATTCTATATTTTTTACTTTTTACTTAATGAAATTACTTAATGAAATGGGGGACGAAATAAAACATAGGTTTTTTTATTCCTACCTGTTAGTAACATTCATTCCCTTAATACTTCCAATGATATCTCTGGATATTTTTTCTTTATTCAATTCTACTAGAAATCAGATAAGAACTTGTTAGATGTTCTAATTGGATTTATTGGATTGTTTCGTCAATGGTGTTATCCCGAAATCTCTTTTTGACTCTGTACCAGCGATTCCACTATTATTATAAAATTTTTAGTGAAAAATAAAAAAATAAAATAATACAAAAAAATTAGTGAACAATAATGAAAGAATTCCTTCATATTGATAGAGATAGGAGACAAAATTTACATGGATATAGTAAGTCTTGCTTGGGCTGCTTTAATGGTAGTTTTTACATTTTCCCTTTCCCTTGTAGTATGGGGAAGAAGTGGACTCTAAGGGTACTACTAATTGAGTTAAGGGATCAAATTGTATCAATTATTTTATAGCTGGGTTCTGAAATTTTTTAACTATTGAATTTAGTTATTTTATTAATATTAATACTAATTAATGAAATTCAAATAGATCCGCATTTTGAAATTCTATTGTATTCCAGTGGTGTAATGTATGAAAATCAATATTTATAGATTGGTCCATAGTAAACCTATATTTTTATAGAATAAATAAAACATAGAGTCAAACTTTATACACTACAATAATAGATAGTATAGTAGAAAGAAATCTATTTTATTTCTTTCTACTATACTATCCGGATTTCATAGAATTCTTCTGATTGTAGTCTGATCATTTCATTTAAAACTAAGACCCGAAATTGAAATCCTTTTTTCATTTTTTATTCAATCATTGTCATTGCATTAATAAGAAATCAGAAGTCATGTTTAAGTAAAATTAGTCACTTTGACTTACCGTTTTTACGTAAATTATAAGTAAAAAGGCAGTAGGAACTAGAATGAAAAGTGCAGTAGCAATAAATGCGAGAATATTTACTTCCATAATCTCTATGTTTTCTTTCTCTTTAATTTTTAATAAATACTTCGGGATTTAATCCCATAGAAATGATAAATCTTTCGTCGGTAAATTCAAAGGTATAAATTATATCTCGATGATATCAAATCGGATCAATATCACGAATAACAATATCTGAGCTATCAAATCGATTCATCGTCGAGAATTAAATAGTATAACATAGGAAGATCTTTTATCCATAGCAAAAAAAAATTTACTTTCTGATGCAATCAAAAATTCCTTTTACTTTTTCTTTTTTTCTTTCTTCGTCGGAACCTTTACCTTAAACTAAAAAAGAAAGAAAAAAAGGGGATCCCTGTTAGAAATGAGATTTTTTTGTTATTTTTATTCCCTTTCACACACGAAATGAATTGATATCTTTTTTTGATTGGATTTGTATCCATCGGGACTGACGGGGCTCGAACCCGCAGCTTCCGCCTTGACAGGGCGGTGCTCTGACCAATTGAACTACAATCCCAGGGAAAAAATCGTATAGCATACATATTCTTACAATTTCATTCAAACCCTTTCTTTTTCTATTTTCGATTCGAACCATTGTACTGTAACTGAAAGAGGCGGGCTTTTTTATATATTGATATCTATATGGGTATGCACTTTAGCGAGATCGACACGGATTACTTGTAATCCGTTCGTTATTGCCAAATCGATTGAAAAATGAATCAATGAAACAAAAAAAAAAAGACTCTTTTTGTTTATTTACTTTAATCCCTTCCTTAGACTTTATACTTACTGATCCTGATAGGAATTTGGCAAAATCCAATTTGTAGAAAAAATATGTAATACGGAAAAAAGAAATAGCACTAGGGATGTATGAAATTTTGATTTTTCCGTATCCGAGCACATCGGTCATTTTCGGAGAACAACAAATGGGTTATATCATTTCATGGTGGATCAGCAAATTTTTGGGCCGAGCTGGATTTGAACCAGCGTAGACATATTGCCAACGAATTTACAGTCCGTCCCCATTAACCGCTCGGGCATCGACCCAGGAAGAATCAATTTAAGTCTTTATTGTTTATTGATAATCCCCGATCAATTTCCTTTCGTAGTACCCTACCCCCAGGGGAAGTCGAATCCCCGTTGCCTCCTTGAAAGAGAGATGTCCTAAACCACTAGACGATGGGGGCATACTTGCCCGACCGCCATTATACTATGTTCATAGTATGAACAGTTTTTTGAAATTGTCAATATAATGGAATGATATGATTCGATCAGAAG